GGCTTTATAGTGGAAAAAAGACGTCAAATTGCAAATTTGAAGATGTAGTGATTACTAAAGCTTAATAGAATTATAAGCTAGTGTGGGTAGGTTTCTACATGGTTAGTCCTATCAAAACTATCCTTTTATCAGGCACCACACTCTAATATTGTAATGGTAAGGTAAATAAAGGAAGATTCTTGAAAAATTTTTATAATAATTTGTTTTAAGTTGTTATTTAACATATATGTGTATATAGGAAAAGTTTGATTCTTGCTTATATTTTTGTTTTTAGGTTATGTGCAGATGCATATTTTGGTGGGAATTAGGTGTAATTATTTAAGGGATTTACATAAATATGGTGAGGTATATGAAGTCGCAGTGTAGAGTTTTAAGGATTGAACGGAAGTTTGATTTAGTAAATTTAAAAAAACTTGATTAAATTTTGTGCCAGCAGTCGCGGTTAGACTCAGGAGTTAAACAAAAATGTTTCGGTTAAAGTTATTATAGATATTAGGGTTTAAATGTCAATTGAGATTTATGGTTAATAAAAGGTGGAATTGGTTATGTTAGAGACAAATTGAGATTGTGGTTTAAACTAAAGGAGACTTGAAAAATTTAGGCATAAAACAGGATTAGATACCCTGTTATACTTAAAAGAAACAAACAGACTTGAATATTAGTAGCTATGAGCTTTAAATTCAAAGAATTTGGCGGTATTTTAGTCTTGTTAGAGGAACCTGTTCTGTGAATGATACTACACGAAGAATCTTACTTACTTTTGTTTTTCAGTTTGTATACCGTCATTATTAGATAACCTTTATTGAGAAAGTTATTGAAGTATAAAAAGTTAAATATATTAGATCAAGGTGCAGCTAATAGGTAAGGAGAAATGGGTTACAATGGAATTAATTTAAACGTATTGATTATTGAATAATAATTATGAAGGAGGATTTAATTGTAATGAAAGTTTAATAAGCTAACATGATATGAGAACTAAAATATGTACATATCGCCCGTCGCTTCCATTTAAGGTGGAATAAGTCGTAACATAGTAGGTGTACTGGAAAGTGCACCTAGAATTATTTTACTTTGGCAGAAAATATGCGTTAGATTTAGAATTTAATTATATAGGAATAGCTATAAGTAGAAGCAATATAAATGTGCTATGGTTGTCATGATTGTGAGATATTTAATGTTAATAGTTTGTGTTTTGGTGGGGGTGGCATTTGTGACCCTTCTTGAGCGGAAGATTTTAGGGTATATTCAGGTTCGTAAAGGACCTAATAAGTTAGGGATTTTTGGTTTGTTACAGCCTTTTTCAGATGCAGTGAAATTGTTTGTTAAAGAGCAAAGTGTTCTCTTAATGTCAAATTTTCTTCCTTATTATTTATCTCCTGTTTTTAGTTTATTTATTGCTCTGGTTTTGTGAAGTGTAATTCCTTATGAATTAGGGTTAGTTAATTTCAATATGAGTATATTGTTTTTTTTATGTTGTCTAAGACTTGGGGTGTATCCTTTAATGAGGGCTGGGTGATCTTCTAATTGTAAGTATTCTTTATTGGGGAGGCTTCGTGCGGTGGCTCAGACAATTTCTTATGAAGTGAGGTTGGCTTTAATTTTGTTGTCTTATATTTTTCTTGTGGGGAGGTTCAGGTTTAGTGAGTTGAGTTTATATCAAGAAAGTTTATGATTTTTTTGGTTAACAATTCCTCTTTCTATGGTTTGATTAGGTTCATGTTTGGCAGAGATGAACCGGACCCCTTTTGATTTTGCTGAAGGGGAATCAGAGTTGGTTTCTGGTTTCAATACAGAGTATAGAAGCGGCGGCTTTGTGTTAATTTTCATGGCTGAATATGTAAGTATTTTGTTCATGAGGGGGGTGTCAACTTTATTGTTTTTAGGGGGGGGTGTCCTAAGGTTAGGGTTTTATATTAAGTTAGTGATGGTAAGGTTTTTATTTATTTGGGTGCGGGGTACTCTCCCTCGTATACGGTATGATAAGTTAATATATATAGCTTGAAAGAGGTTTTTACCTCTTTCTCTTAATTTTTTAATCTTTTTTTTAGGATTGAAATTAATTTTAATTTAAATTAAAAAAGTTAGTTGATTGGGGATTGGAAATATTGATCCTTTAAATGTTTTCAAAACATTTGTTTTAAATAAACTAAACACCCATTTTATAAAGGAGTCTGTAAGGAGAACAACCAAGGGGTTAAGTATGAAATAGGAAAAGTATAAGACGGTAAGGGTTTGGCCTGTAATAATGTAGGGATCTTCAACAGGTTTGGCTCCGATTCATGTTAAAAGAAGAATTGTAGAGACAAGGGACCAGAATAGAATTTGATTAAAGGGGTAGAAAGCTAATCTCTGAAATTTTGATACTGAGGTAAAGGGTAAAATGAATAAAATACTAACGGAAAGTAGGAGAGCCACTACTCCTCCTAGTTTATTGGGAATTGACCGAAGGATTGCGTAGGCGAACAAGAAATATCATTCTGGTTGAATGTGGACAGGGGTTACTAAAGGGTTAGCTGGTGTGAAATTATCTGGGTCTCTTAAGAGATATGGGTCAAGGAGGGTCAAAAGAGTTAATAGAAAAAATACAATTAAAAATCCTACGATATCTTTAAATGTAAAGTAAGGGTGGAAAGGAATTTTATCTGTTGAGGAGGATAACCCTAATGGATTATTAGCTCCGGAGTGGTGAATAAAAAGGATATGAATGAGAGTAGCAGCAGCGATTAGGAATGGGAATAGAAAGTGGAACGCAAAAAATCGGGTTAAGGTGGCATTATCCACCGCGAAACCCCCTCAAATTCATTGGACTAAATCTGTTCCAATATAAGGGATTGCTGAAAATAAATTTGTGATTACCGTAGCTCCTCAAAATGATATTTGGCCTCAAGGTAGAACGTAGCCTAGGAAGGCTGTAGCTATGGTGAGGAATAGGATTACTACTCCGACTGATCATGCGTGAAACATAGTGTAGGATTCATAGTAGATTCCCCGACCAATGTGAGAGTAAATACAAATGAAGAAAAATGATGCCCCATTAGCATGAATGGTTCGGAATACTCATCCGTAGTTCACATCACGGCAAATATGTGCTACATTTGAGAAAGCTAAGTCGATATGGGAAGTAAAATGTATAGAGAGAAAAAGACCTGTGGCAATTTGAGCGACGAGGCACAATCCTAATAATGATCCGAAGTTTCATAAAATTGAAATATTTCTTGGAATAGGTATATCAATAAATGCTGAGTTTGCTAATTTAAATAATGGGTGTGATTTTCGTAAAGGTGAGGTCATATATTTAAGTGTAAATTTTTAAGTTTTGTGTATGTAAATTTTATTAATAGATGATGATGCAGGGAGTTGGAGTGATTAGTTTTTTAATTGTAGCGATTTGTGGGTTAAGGTCATTTATTTCTAACCATAAGCATTTGCTTAATGTTTTATTAGGCTTAGAGTTTGTGATATTGAGTATTTTTGGGATAATAAGAGTTAATATATCTGGAATTGGTTTGGAAGGTGTATTTGTGATATTTTTTTTAGTTATAGCCGCTTGTGAAGGTGCTTTAGGTTTATCTTTATTGGTTTCTGTTGTCCGTTCACACGGCAATGATTACTTTAGTAGATTTGGTGTTTTAATATGTTAAAGTTCCTAGTGTTTAATATAGTATTAATAAGATTTGTAATGGATTGAGGTTTAGTTCAAGTAGGTTTATTAATGATATGTTTTATGACATTATTGATAATAAATCATGATTTTCATTTTTTTTGTTTGGGGTATATAGTGGGAGTTGATTATTTAAGTTATATTTTGATTGTATTAAGAGTATGGATTATGATGTTAATAATTTATAGGAGGATAGGGATTAAGAAAGCATGTAATTTTTCTCAAGGGTTTTTGTTAGTAAATTTGGTTTTGTTAATAGTTTTGATTTTGACTTTTAGGTCAGTAAATTATTTGATATTTTATATAAGTTTTGAAAGTTCATTAATCCCAATGCTTGTATTAATTCTAGGTTGGGGTTACCAACCTGAGCGCATTCAGGCTGGAGTGTATATATTATTTTATACTTTGTTTGCCTCACTTCCTTTGTTAGTATCTTTACTGAGATTATATAGGTTAGCTGGAAGTTTAAATATAAGTTTATTAATAAGTTCAGTCAGTTTTCCTATAAATATTTTATGATATATTTGTACTGTGTTTGCGTTTATAGTGAAGTTACCTTTATTTTTATTTCACTTATGGCTACCTAAGGCACACGTGGAGGCCCCTGTAGCAGGGTCAATAATTTTGGCGGGGGTATTGTTGAAGCTAGGGGGTTATGGTCTAATCCGTGTTTTAGGAGTATTTTCTGAAGTCAATAAAATGTTTTCTTGGGTATGGATGAGATTGGGGATTTTAGGTGGTGTTGTTATTAGTTTGATATGTCTTCGTCAGGTTGATATAAAATCTCTAATTGCTTATTCTTCGGTAGCTCATATAGGGTTGGTTTTAGGTGGTTTGGTTACCATGAGAAGATGGGGCTTAAACGGGGCGTTGGTTGTAATAATTGGGCATGGCTTATGTTCTTCAGGTTTGTTTTGTATAGCTAATATGGTGTATGAGCGTTTAGGAAGACGTAGCCTGATAATTAGAAAGGGATTATTAAGTTTTATACCTAGTATAGGACTGTGATGATTTTTATTAATTGTATGTAATATAGCAGCTCCCCCTACGTTGAATTTGATGGGAGAGATTAGTTTAATCATTAGGGTAGTAAGGTGGAGAAAGTTGGCTATATTTGGACTTGGGGCGCTGTCTTTTTTTAGTGCTTCATACACTTTATACATGTATTCTTTAAGACAACATGGTTTGTTTGTTAGTTCTTTTTATTCTTGTTGTTCTGGAAAAACAAGGGAATATTTTATTTTAATAATACATAGGGTTCCGTTGAATGTAATTTTTATGAAAGGGGTAATGGTTTTGTCTAATTTATAGGATAAGGTGGCTGAGTTATAGGCGTTAGATTGTAAATCTAAGTAGAGGTGTGATCTTTCTTATTAGTAGGTACAAGATTTAAAAGGTTATACTTTTTTTGACAACTTTGAAGGATGTTAGTTTAAATCAACTTAAAATCTTAAATAACTAGGAGCACCGAAGGTACAAAAAGCCCAAATAAATTTATTACTGAGCTTATTGGGGATAGTGTTATAGTTTGGAAGGAGGAAGGTGTAAGGTTTCATTTTCTTTGGGCATATGAGATCGAGATTGAGGCTAAGGTGAGTCGGATGTAAAAGTAGAGAGTTACTAAGGAGGATAGTAAAAGAATTAGTAGTGAAAAGAAAAATGAGGCGGTAATTATTTCTTGGATAATAATTCATTTGGGGATGAAACCTGAAAAAGGGGGTATCCCCCCCAAGGAATAAAGTCTTAAGATCGAGATAATTTTAGAGAGTGAGGTCGTGTTGGTATTTATTAGATGGGTAAAGAAGTAAGATTGAAGGGATAAAAAATACAATGCTACTGAAGTAGTAATTAATGCGTATAAGAAAAAGTAGATTATTCATGAAGTTTCGTTGATTAATATGGCAATTAATATTCAGGATATGTGGTTGATAGAGGAATAAGAGAGGATTTTTCGTAAAGATGTTTGATTGATTCCCCCTAAAGCCCCGACTACAGCGCAAGAAGTTGCCGCTAAAAAGATAGAAGTAGGGGTAAATAATCCTGTTGACAGGTAGGAGATTAGAAATATAGGGGCAAGTTTTTGAATAGTTATCAGGATAATAGCTTGGGCTCAATTGAGACCCTCTATAACTTGGGGAAATCATGAGTGGAAAGGGGCGGCTCCTAATTTCAGTAGAAGAGCTAAAGAGATCATTAGGAGAGCTAATTTAGGGTGGAGGAGGGTGAGTGTAGAAGACAGGATAATAATTGCTGAACCGAGGGCTTGGATCAAGAAGTATTTTAATGATGCTTCGGTTGGTAGTTGGTTTTTTTTAGACGAGATAAGGGGAATGAAGGATATAAGGTTAAGTTCTAGTCCAATTCATGCGGTAAACCACGAGGATGAGGAGATAGAGAGAAAAGTTCCTAAAATTAATGTAAGGGTAAACAAAATCTTATGGGAAGAGAATGACATTAAAAAGAGAGAGATTTAGTCTCATAAATGAGGTATGAGCCCATTAGCTTGCTTAGCTTATCTTTTGGTATACAAAAGTGTACAAGGCATAAAAAGTTTTGATCTTTTGGGAATTGGTGTAATTCCAATATGTATATACTTAAATATATTATGAAAATAATTAACCTTCTAAGGTTATCGTTTTTTAAGGTAGCAACAAAGCTACCTAAAGCTCTTGTTGGATAAAATAAGATTCTTATAAAATTTTTTAAATAAAAATTATTATTTTTTTTTTTAATTAAAAAAAAAAATCAGTAAAAGGGGGTAAAATAGATAAATTTTTTTTTATATATATATATACAAGTATATTGCTAATAAAGTGAATATTGATAACGATATAGCAGTAAGTAGACTTATGTATACCGTCCAATATAATAACATTGAGTGCAGTATAGAATAACTAATTCCTATAAAATAGAATCCCTCCCATCAAGGACAGAGGGTTCTATTTTATAGAGGATTAGCTGTCCTTGTTGATTTCGTACATTTAAGGGGAGATATTCCTAATGCAATGTCATGGGTAAGATAAGAGGACGCTCTGTTTTATAGTAACATACCAGATAGATATACTGTAAATGTTATATGTATGTTTATTGATAATAATGAATTAGTTGTAGATACAGCCTCAGGGAACTCTACATATTTCGAGAAATGTATATATAGTTAAAATATAAGGATATGAAGATATCTTTTCTAGAGTTGCTAAAATTTCTAATCTTGTGAGTATCATATGTTAATATCAATTTTGGTTATAAATAAGATTCTTTTGTGAAAAAAATGATGACCTTAATAGGGATAAGATTTTAACTCCTGTTATCGTCTATTTAACAAGATAAAGCTAAAGTTTAGCATTTCACTTACGTTGAAAAGGTTGTCGCGGGTTGACTTATTTTGGTCATTAATATAACTTGCTTGAAAGTTTGTAGTTAAAAAAATAATTAGGATATGAGTACGGGATAGAAATTAGTTATTGGCGATAGAGAAGGAGTACTGTGAAGGAAAATTGAAATAATAAAATAATTAAGTTGGAAGTATAGGTAAAATTTAGTACCTTGTGTATTAGGGATATTTTATATTATGTAGTTAAATTTATTTTTCCCGAAATAAGGGGAGCTAAGTTGAAAGGTGAGTTTTTGTAGTAAAAAAATTTACAATTTTATTTTAGTAGTGAGATGTTAATCGAACCTTAAGATATCTGGTTTTCTTTGAAAAAAATTTAATTTTTTCTTTATGTTAGAAGTGTGGGTAAGGCATAGGGGTAGGGGGGTAAAGCTCTTTACACGATAGGTTTTAATTATAAGGATGAGTATAGATGATACTGGGCTAGGCTTAGAAGTAGCCATGCTTCCAAAGGGTTATACTTGAGGTAGGTGTTAAAAATATTTATTTGTTTTTTAGGGAAGTAGAAGGAAACGGTTAAAACTTTAATTTAATGGTTTAAAATGAGTATATTAGTATATTATATTGTTTATGATTTTATTGTATTAAGTTGGAAAATTATATTGTAGGTAGTAACGAAAATTAAGGAATTCGGCAAAGGAGATGTTTCCGCCTGTTTATCAAAAACATGTCTATATGATAGATTTATAAAGTCTGGCCTGCCCATTGAGGTTTTGAAAGGCCGCGGTATTGTGACCGTGCAAAGGTAGCATAATCATTAGTCTTTTAATTGAAGGCTGGTATGAATGGTTGGACGAGAAATTAACTGTCTCAAATTTTGAAAATTGAATTTTACTTTTAAGTGAGAAGGCTTAAATGTGCTAGAGGGACGATAAGACCCTATAAAGTTTTGTACATTAAACCAATTAATAGGCGATTTAGGTTTGTAAGGTTTACTATTAGGTAGATGTTTGGTTGGGGCGACTAGGATATAAGTTATTTAACTGTTCTTTGTTAGAATCAAAGGTATTTGAGTTTATGATCCTTTTTAAGGGTTATAGAATAAATTACTTTAGGGATAACAGCGTAATTTTTTTTGAGAGTTCCTATCGACAAAAGAGTTTGCGACCTCGATGTTGAATTAAAATTTCTTTGTGGCGTAGAAGTTACAGGAGAAGGTCTGTTCGACCTTTAAATTTTTACATGATTTGAGTTCAGACCGGTGAAAGCCAGGTTGGTTTCTATCTTCTAGGGCAGGTGTAATTATTCTAGTACGAAAGGATTGAGTAATTGAAATAGTTTCAAAAAGGTAAAAGTTAATTAAACGATGAAAATTTCTTGAAGAGAAGTTGGTCAGAAAAAAGCAAAAGCTTAACTTTAATTTCCAAAATTAATATTTTTTAAACTATTTTCTGGCTAGCTTTTCGAAGGTCGAAGTGGTCTTGATGGTAAATTAATAATTTTAACTACAACAATTAAGGCCAGGAGAAGGTATGAAATTATGAAGATAGTTAAAAGAGAGGATGGACTTGAGTAGATAGTTGAAGTGGATATGAAGATAGGGTCGATTTTATTGTTTAGGGTAAGGGGTATCAAGGAATTATAAAATTTAGATGTAAGTAGTATTGGGTCAAAAAAGATTAAGAAAAAGGTAAGAAGTAAGGAAGCCCCAACCATTAAATTAGATCTTATATATATTTTAAATGGTTCATTGGATGCTAAGGAGGCTACGTAGATAAATAGAATTAACATACCTCCTAAGAAAATTAAGAATAGAATGTATGAAAACCAGAATGAAGAGTTAAATAATCCTGTTAAAATACAAATTAAAACTGTTTGAACTAGAAGTGTTAATCCTATGGAAAGGGGGTGATTCAAGGTTGTGAAAAGGATAGCTGTTCCGATAATAGAGGGGATAATAAAATACAGGATATTATTGGTGTATGGGAATAAAGTTTTAAGAAAAAATTCATCTTTGGTTTACAAGACCAAAATTTTAATTAAACTATTAAAACTTATAGTGAGATTTAAATAGTTTAAAGGTAAAATTTTGGTTTGTGGGGCCAGAGATATATTGTATTATTTTAAATCATGTTGTGGAGTGTAAGTTTTCATACAGTTAGTTTAGTTTTTTTGCTGTTGTTCTCGTTGATTTCTGTTGGGGTTAGTTTAACCAGGTTAAATTCTGGTTTAGTATATGTAATTGAGTGGGAGATTTTTTCTTCGGGTTCGTCTTCTGTTGTAGCGACTTTAATTTGTGACTGAATTAGTACTTTATTTTTGGGGGTGGTTTTATTTATTTCTTCTATAGTTATGTATTATAGAGGGGATTATATAAATGGAGATAAAAGGTATAATCGATTTATGTACATAGTTTTTGCTTTTGTCTTATCTATAGGAGCTCTTATTGTTAGGCCTAATTTAATTAGAATTCTTCTAGGGTGGGATGGGTTAGGTTTGATTTCTTATGTTTTAGTAATTTATTATCAAAATGAGAAATCTGCTAATGCAGGTATGTTGACAATTTTATCCAACCGCATTGGAGATGTAGGAATTTTGTTGAGGATTTCTTTAATATTTATGTTGGGCGGGTGAAATTTTATTTTTTATAGGAGGAGTTTAGGTGAGGATTTTTTATTAATAAAAATTTTAGTGTGTATGGCTGCAATAACTAAGAGGGCTCAAATTCCATTTTCGGCATGATTACCCGCAGCCATGGCTGCACCTACTCCTGTTTCAGCCTTAGTTCATTCTTCAACTTTGGTAACGGCTGGTGTTTACATCTTAATTCGGTTCAGAGGGTCTCTAGAAGGTTCATCTGTTCAAGGCTTTTTGTTGATTATTTCTTGTTTAACAATGTTTATAGCGGGCTTAGGGGCTAATTTTGAGTTTGATTTAAAGAAAATTATTGCCCTGTCTACTTTAAGCCAGTTAGGAGTTATAATAGGGATTCTAGCCCTAGGGTTTCCAGATTTAGCTTTTTTTCATTTATTAACTCACGCTTTGTTTAAGGCTTTGTTATTTATGTGTGCAGGTATGGTCATTCATAGGGTTAAGGAGTACCAAGATATTCGAAATATAGGAAGACTAGTATTATGTATACCCTTGACTAGGGTTTGTATGAATTTAGCTAACTTGGCTTTGTGTGGCATACCTTTTTTAGCGGGATTTTATTCAAAGGATTTAATTTTAGAGGTATTATTTATAAGGGAAACTAATTTATTAGGGGGTGTTTTGTATATTTTATCTACAGGTTTAACAGTGTGTTATACATTTCGATTGGTTTACTATAGTTTGAGTTGTACTCCTAATATAAGGTCTATAATATCAATCAGGGAGAAGTACAGGATAATAATAGGAGGCATCTTGGCGTTAAGAGTAGGGGCGGTGGCAGGTGGGTCTATTTTAGCATGGTGGACCTTTCCTGAGAATTATATAATTTGTTTGAGGTTTTTTTTTAAAATTTTAGCTTTACTTGTGAGAGTTATAGGAGGTATTTTAGGATATATAATTAATATAGTTAGAGTAAGGTCAAGATTAAACACTATAGGGTTATATTCTTATGTTGTGTTTATGGGCTCGATGTGATTTATACCTATCTTATCTACGTTAAGGTTGTCTAATTGAAGGTTGTTAAGAGGAGACACTTTCTTTAAAATAGGGGACAAAGGGTGGTCAGAGTATTTTGGAGGAGAGGGTAGATTTTATGAGTCTATAATGTATTCTAGGTACTTGCAATTTAGTCAAGAGAATATGATTATAGTATATATAAAAGGTTTTTTTTTATGGGTCGTGGTTTTGTTTTTGATTTTTGTGTAACTTATATATTTCAAATAGAATATTGCATTGAAGCTGCAATGGTGGTGGTTGCCTGTAAGTATTTTTAGAAGGAGCCCTTCAGCTTTACAATGAAAATGTAATGTGTTAAATACACCATAAAAAAGAGAAAGGAACGGAATGTAACCGCTCAGAAATGAAGTTAGAAGCTTTTTTCTTGGCATTTTTCTCTTTGACAGGAAAGGAATTTCAGTTCTATCATTAACAGTGATAAGCCTCTTTTTGGCTTCCATCAAGGAAATTAGAGGTATCAACCAAAGTTTAGGCCGAAACTAAATGCAAATTTTCGCTTTCTAATTTGAAAAAGGTTTAAAACACTTTATGAGTGCAAATCATATGTCATAATTGACTACAATTCCAGCTGGATCACTCTAGGGCTCCTTTGTTCCATTCATAGTATAGGCCTAGGAGAAGAATAACAAGAAAGTAAAGTCCTGAGGACCTTCAAGAGAAAATATTTGTGTAAGGTGTAACGGAGGCTAAAGGTAGAAGAAGGGTGATTTCTACATCAAAAATTAAAAAGATTACAGCAATTAGGAAAAACCGCAGGGAAAAAGGAAGCCGTGCGGAGGCTTTAGGATCAAACCCACATTCAAACGGTGATATTTTTTCTCGGTCGATGATGGTTTTTTTTGATAGGACAGAGGAGAGGATTATAATCAATAGTGCCGTTGTTAGTGTTACTAAGACAATTATGGATAGAGTAAGGATTAATTTTTCTAATGAGGTTAGGCTTTCTAGTTGGAAGCTAGATGTACAATAATATACTAAAAAATTAACTACCTCATCAATAAATAAAAATGTAAAGAAATAACCAAACTACATCGACAAAATGTCAGTATCAAGCGGCGGCTTCAAAGCCAAAATGGTGGTTATTGGAGAAGTGACATTTATAAAGACGGTAAAAACACACTGAGAGGAATGAGGTTCCGATAATTACATGAAGACCATGAAATCCGGTTGCTACAAAGAAGGTTGTTCCATAAATAGAGTCAGCAATAGAAAATGAAGCTTCTATATATTCGTAAGCTTGAAGGGAAGTAAAGTAAATTCCGAGAATAATAGTGATACCTAGTCTTTGAATTGCTTCTGAGTGGTTGGAGTTTATAATTGCGTGATGAGCTCATGTTACTGTTGCGCCCGAGGACAGCAGAATGGTTGTATTAAGAAGAGGGACTTGAAATGGGTTGAAGGGCTGGATACCTTCAGGAGGTCAGAATATTCCAATCTCGATTGTCGGGGAGAGCCTCCTATGGAAGAAGGCTCAAAAGAAGGAAAAAAAGAATAAGACTTCAGATACAATAAATAGGATCATACCTCATCGGAGACCTTTTATTACTGTTTGAGTGTGCAGGCCTTGATAGGTGCCTTCTCGGACGACATCTCGTCATCATTGAATTATAGTTAAGACAATGGGAATGAATCTAAAAAAAAGGAGGTCTGGATTAAATTGGTGGAATCATTTAATTAACCCAGAGGTGAGAAGTATAGCTCTAATTGAGCCTGTTAGGGGTCATGGTCTTATGTCTACTAAATGGTAGGCGTGATGACTGTGTGATGACATTAGTTTACTTCTCTAGCGTAAAGTGTGCTCAGAATGGCAAAGACATAAGATTGAATGATTGCAACAGCAGACTCTAACATTAAAAGAAGGATTTGGGTTATAATTAGGAAAGTTAATAATTTTGTGGAAAGAAGAGGTCCTATATTCCCAAGAAGGGTGAGTAGGAGATGTCCTGCAATCATATTTGCAGCTAATCGGATAGCTAATGTTCCTGGTCGAATAATATTTCTAATTGTTTCAATGAGGACTATAAATGGTATCAGAACTCCTGGAGTACCTTGTGGAACTAGATGTGCTAATATGTGCTGGGTGTGGTTTAATCACCCAAACAAAATGAAGGAAAGTCATAAAGGTAGGGCCAAAGTCAAGGTTATGGCTAAATGCCTTGTTCTGGTAAAAGTATAAGGTAGGAGACCAAGGGTGTTGTTAAAGAGAATAAACCTGAAGAGGGAGATGAATAGTAGAGATAAACTTGAGTTGGTAGGTCCGAGAATTGTTTTGAATTCAGTATGGAGTGCTGAAATAATTTTAGATCAGAGTAAAACTCACCGAGAAGGTGACACTCAAAATAGAAGCGGTATAAATAAAAGTCCAAGGAATGTGGACAATCAGTTTAGGTTTAGGGAAAAAATACTTGAAACTGGTTCAAAAATGGAAAATAAGCTTGTTATCATTTTCAGGATTTTTCAGGGGATTTTGGTTCGTACCCTCCTATTTCGGTCTTAACCGGTGGTTTTGAGAAGTAATTGAGGTTTAAGAATAAGATTCACCCGAGGATGAATATAAAAAATAAGTTTAACCAAAGTAGAGGTCTTATTTGAGGCATTAAAAAATATCAAAAAGATTATTTTAGTTTGACAAACTAATGTTATTAGAATTAACTAATTTTATGTCTTTAGAAGTATGGAAAATACTTTTTTAGGTTTAAAAGACCTACACTTGAAAAGTTATCTAAAGTTTTTGGATAAAGGGTTATAAAGAGGCCTCTGAGTTATTTGAAATTCAATTTAGGAAGGAATCTACTGAGATTCTCTCGAGAAGAATGGGCATGAATCTATGATTAGCTCCACAGATTTCTGAACACTGGCCGTAAAACAAACCTGGTCGGTTAACTAAAAATCTAATTTGGTTTAGGCGGCCTGGGACAGCATCGGCTTTTACTCCTAATGATGGGATTGTTCAGGAGTGAATAACATCTGCTGCTGAGATGATAAGTCGAATTTGAGTATTAAAGGGAATTGGTACTCGATTATCGACGTCCAAAAGGCGGAAATTTGAGGTTGGGTAGCTGTCGGGGGTTAATATATAAGAGTCAAATTCGATATCTAAGAAGTCCGAGTATTCATAGGATCAATACCATTGGTGACCAATGGTTTTGATAGTTAGGTCTGAGTTGTTTGTTTCATCTAGTAGATATAGAAGCCGTAGTGAAGGCATGGCAATAAAGATTAAGATAACAGAGGGGAGGATTGTTCAAATGATTTCAATTTCTTGGTTTTCAAGAAGGAAACGGTTGATATATAGGTTAAAAGCTGAGTTGACTAGGATATAACCAACTAGTGAAGTGATAAGGATAAGAATAAGTATAGTGTGGTCGTGGAAATAAGTTAGTTGTTCTATTAATGGGGAGGCTCTATCTTGGAGCCCTAAAGATCCTCATGTCGGCATTTCTAAAAGAAGAAATTTCTTCCTGGTAGGAGCTTAAATCCTATACATCTGTCTGTCATTTTAGATAATTAGAAATTAGTGGAATTTCTGAATAACTATGGTCTGCGGGAGGGTGAGGATGCTGCCATTCAATTGATGAAGGGAGGAAGTAAGGTGAGGTGATTTGGCGTTTTGATATGAAGGCCTCTCATACAATAATTATAAATCATAAAACTCCAACTAAGGAAATTAGAGAGCCGATCGATGAGACGATGTTTCATGATGAGTAAGCATCCGGGTAGTCCGAATACCGTCGAGGTATTCCGTTAAGTCCTAGGAAATGTTGAGGAAAGAATGTTATATTTACTCCTAGAAATATAGTAAAGAAGTGAGGTTTTAGCCAGGAGGGTTTTAGGGAGAGCCCAGTGAAAAGAGGGAATCAATGAACAATACCTGCAAAAATCCCAAAGACTGCTCCTATAGATAGGACATAATGAAAGTGGGCTACAACATAATAAGTATCATGAAGAATAATATCAATTGATGAGTTAGCTAAAATTACTCCTGTAAGACCTCCTACTGTAAATAGGAAAATAAACCCTAGGGTTCATAGGAGTGATGGAGAGTATGAAAATTGAGATCCTTGAAGAGTTCTCAGCCATCTAAAAATTTTAATTCCAGTGGGGATCGCAATGATTATAGTTGCTGATGTAAAGTATGCTCGAGTGTCTACATCTATACCTACTGTGAATATATGGTGGGCTCATACTAAAAATCCTAAAATTCCAATTGCTGTTATGGCATAAATTATACCTAGAGTTCCAAATGCTTCTTTTTTACCTGATTCTTGTGTTACAATATGGGAAACTATACCAAACGCTGGTAGGATAAGGATGTAGACTTCTGGGTGACCAAAAAATCAAAATAAATGCTGGTAAAGAATAGGATCACCTCCTCCAGCGGGGTCAAAGAATGTTGTATTCAGGTTTCGGTCTGTTAATAACATAGTAATTGCTCCTGCTAGAACAGGGAGTGATAGCAGAAGTAAAACGGTGGTAATGAATACTGATCATACAAATAAAGGTATACGGTCTATAGTTATACCTCTTGTTCGTATATTGATTGCGGTGGTTATGAAATTAACAGAACCTAAAATAGAGGAAACACCAGCTAGATGGAGGGAGAAGATCCCTAAGTCAACTGAGGCACCGGCGTGAGCAATTGAGGCTGCTAAGGGTGGGTAAACGGTTCATCCTGTTCCTACTCCCCTTTCTACTATCCCTCTTGTTAAGAGTAGAGTTAGTGAAAAAGGTAGCAGTCAGAATCTTATGTTGTTTATACGTGGAAACGCTATATCTGGAGCTCCAAGTATAAGAGGGATCAATCAGTTGCCAAATCCTCCGATTATAATCGGTATCACCATGAAGAAGATTATAACAAAGGCGTGGGCTGTCACAATTACGTTGTAGATTTGATCGTCTCCAATAAGTCTTCCGGGTTGACCAAGTTCGGCTCGGATAATGAGTCTTAGTGAAGTGCCTACTATACCAGATCAGGCTCCGAAGACGAAATATAAGGTTCCAATATCTTTATGATTTGTTGAGAAAAATCATCGTTGCGT